ACCCATTGATAAAAGAAAAAATAGGATAAATAGTATGGTTAGGGAATAAAGGAGGGTTTGGGGATAGAGGGACTTGAACCCTCACGACTTATAAAGTCGACGGATTTTCCTTTTACTAGAAATTTCATTGTTGTCAGTATTGACATGTAGAATGGGACTCTCTCTTTATCCTCGTACGATTAATCCTCTTTTTAAAAGATCTCAAAAACAATGAATTGAAGGATTTGATTACTCAATATTCGAGTGGAATGGATTCACAATAATTCTAATAAAAATTCAGAATTTTCTATTTCATAATCATTCCTAATTTCATTCTAAAAAATAAATAAAGAACCTATATTATGATATGGGTTCTGTGATTAATCGTTTGCTATGTCAGTATCTATACGTGTGTATTAGATGTATAAAGCCCCTCTTTCTCAAATTTAGAGGGAGTTTCATTACCAACACAACGTAATTACACCTCGATTCGTTAGAATAGCTTCCATTGAGTCTCTGCACCTATCCTTTTCATTTGGGTTCTAGTTTGAGAACCACTTGTTTTTTCAAAAAAGGGATTTGGCTCAGGATTGCCCATTTTTCATTCCAGGGTTTCTCTGAATTTGGAAGTTACCACTTAGCAGGTTTCCATACCAAGGCTCAATACAATCAAGTCCGTAGCGTCTACCGATTTCGCCATATCCCCATTTTCCTTTTTTTTTCTTTGAAACCCGGATTCCTTGTGTAATTTCTTACATCTCTTAGTTTTTTTTTGAATCATTGAATTCATTATTCGACCTAGTCTAGCAGCTCGTCTCTATTCGAGAGACCCTGCTTATTGCAATTCAGAATTGAATTGATTCTACTGTTGATATATTTGCAATTCAATCAGAATCAATATATCCAAAAGTTTTTCTCTCTCCCCGCCCCCCCCCTTTTTTTAGAGTATTCTAAATCATACTATAACGCTTAATATTCATTATTTTTTTTCTAATCAGAATTTGAAATTTCATTTGTTATGATTCTATCTTTTCCTTAGTGATGAAATATTAATCCTTAAATTATTAACAAATAAAAAAAAACTAAATATTTCAAAAAATGTATATAATGGTCGAATGAAAATGCAAAAAGATTCGCATTTTCTCTTTATTATTCATATAGATTATTCTTTTCTATGTATTATATTAGATTATTCGTACAAGCCGTATCAAATTGAAAATATCTAAAATCCAATTCAATATAGAAATTGGAATAGATTCTATTATAAAAATAGATTTGCGAGTTAGAGAAATAAAAAGTTCAATATATTCTATAATCCTATTTAAGAATATCATTTAGTTAAGCATATCAAGCTAACTTTATCTTTATGAAATTTTAGTATTTTTTTTTTTCTAATTCTAAGTAGAATCTCAAATTTTGAGCTAGTTAATAACTAAGATTAATAATTAAGATCTGCCATTTTATGGATTTCCTATATATATTTCTATTTGTTACACTATTTCTGTTATGTAAGCCCACTTAGCTCAGAGGTTAGAGCATCGCATTTGTAATGCGAGGGTCATCGGTTCAAATCCGATAGTCGGCTTTTTTATCTATCGATGTTCCATGAACAAGAATCTCTTTTTTTCTCCGAATTAAATGGAAAATCCCAGGGTCCATTATGTCGTTCTACCTTACAATTTTGCTAGATACAAAACATTAAAATAAATAATATATATACAAAAAATCCAGATGTTGATGAAATTCCATTTTTTGTGGTACTTTAGTAGATTTTATTCTGTTTATCCTTTAGTTTAATTCAGTTTTAATTTCGATGTATTCTGTAATGTAAATACAATGAAATTTATTGTGTAAAATGTAATTTCAATAAAAAAAAGGAGTCTTCATGTCCCGTTATCGAGGACCTCGTTTAAAAAAAATACGCCGTCTGGGAGCTTTACCAGGACTCACTAGAAAAACGCCTAAATCCGGAAGTAATCTGAAAAAAAAATTCCATTCTGGGAAAAAAGAGCAATATCGTATTCGTCTTCAAGAAAAACAGAAATTGCGTTTTCATTATGGTCTGACAGAACGACAATTACTTAGATATGTACATATCGCTGGAAAAGCTAAAAAGTCAACAGGTCAGGTTTTACTACAATTACTTGAAATGCGTTTGGATAATATTGTTTTTCGATTGGGTATGGCTTCAACCATTCCTGGGGCCCGGCAATTAGTTAACCATAGACATATTTTAGTTAATGGTCGTATAGTTGATATACCAAGTTTTCGTTGCAAACCCCGAGATATTATTAGTACGAAGGATAACCAAAGATCAAAACGTCTGATTCAAAATTCTATTGCTTCATCCGATCCGGGCAAATTGCCAAAGCATTTGACGGTTGATACATTGCAATATAAAGGACTAGTACAAAAAATCCTAGATAGAAAGTGGGTCGGTCTCAAAATAAATGAGTTGTTAGTTGTAGAATATTACTCTCGTCAGACTTGAACTTAACGAAAAAGGAAAGGTTCATAGAATTTTTTTCCCCTTCCCCTTTCCCCGAACTAAATCGACCTAAGGCTTTTAATTCGTATTTTCCCATTCACCTAGCAGAAATAGAGTAACTTTAGGATCTTTTTTCTTTTTTGTTATTTCCTCTATGTGTATTTTACATACCAAAGTAACTCGCTTTAGAGAATTTCTATTAAATAAAGGTATTATTGCTGAACTAAAATAAATTGTTATTTGATTTGATACATTGTAATTGGTAACGTTGATGAATTAAGAGAAACGGAAAGAGAGGGATTCGAACCCTCGGTAAACAAAAGTCTACATAGCAGTTCCAATGCTACGCCTTGAACCGCTCGGCCATCTCTCCTACATAATCTTATTATGGAAAATAAACTGAGTGAATAGCGAGTTTTCGTATTCCTGCAGTACAGGTACAGCCACAACCACTCGGGGATTCCATGGCTCTATTGGAAAAATTCTTTTTTTTTTATCTAAGTGTAAAGGTCCTTTATTTATTTTTTTTTACTAGGAATTCCAGTCCCTCAAAAGTTTTTCTTTGGGGAAAACCAAAATAAAAAGAGAATAGAAAAATTATTATTATTCCATAAGAAAATAAAGGAACCCTAGAATTCTATTTGCATAAGGTACTTTACGCCATACAATCTAAACAAAAAAAAGGTATGGGATAATTTTTAAAACGCGAAATAGCTGATGAGAGAAATTGTTGTTGAGAAATAGGAAAGTGGAATGAAATCCAATCTTACTCAAATATTTCATATCTCTTCTTGTCCAAACAGAAGGAAAAGGAGACAATTTGAGCTGAGCGGAAAATCCATACCTCTCTTATCCATTTAGAGCATATGGATCGATTCAAATGTTTTTATGTTATTTTGTGATAGAATGAAAAGAATTCTATATAGAATGGATTGGGAATTATGTCTAGATCCCGTATAAATGGAAATTTCATTGATAAGACCTCCTCGATTGTAGCCAATATTTTATTGCAAATAATTCCGACAACCTCAGGGGAAAAAAAAGCATTTACTTATTATAGAGATGGTGCGATTTGACTCTTTTTTTTTTTGTTTTTTTTTAGCCCTACCTACATCTCCAGTCTTACGAGAAAGAAAGGGGGTTCGCATAGAGAGAACAAAATTAGTAAAGGAAACCCGCGCTTGAGGAAGGTGAGGTGAACTAACAATTCCTTCTGTCGTGTATCCTCGATTGATGTGGCCTTAGATGCTTCAATTGTAGATTTGAGTATTGAGCGAAAGGTTACACCTACAGGATAGGTTCTGTATTACAGGCCAATCCTACTCTACTAGGACTAATAGGCAGCATAGGGGAGAAAAGCACTACACCTCGAAATAGGAATCAACAACAGAAAAACTTTGTTAGAAATTAACCCTTTCCTGATCGGTATCAGGGTTGGGAAAAATGGTTGGGATAGCAAACAACCATCAGGTTTGTACTTTGGATACCCTTATAACCATCAAAGGTCGTTGAAGTGGCTAATTCCTCTAAATAGGAGGCGTTGAGAACAAAGAAATTCCTGGAGCTATCGTTTTCCTCTAGCATTAATAGAATTCATTGGTGTTAAGAAAAATCTCTTGGGGGAAGGTTGGCTAGAGATTTCTTGGAAAAATACCAGCCCCTTTCGGTCCATAATGAGTGGGACTAATTCTATTTTCATTCTATAGATTTTTTGCTTAGTACTATGTACAGAAGGGAGGAGCCGTATGAGATGAAAACCTCATGTACGGTTTTGGAACGGAGATTTTTTGAATAGAATGAACGACCGTAACGGATGTTGGCTCAATCCGAAGGAAATTATGCGGAAGCTTTGCAGAATTATTATGAAGCTACGCGACTAGAAATTGATCCCTATGATCGAAGTTATATACTATATAACATCGGCCTTATACACACAAGTAATGGAGAGCATACAAAGGCTTTGGAATATTATTTCCGGGCGCTAGAACGAAACCCCTTCTTACCGCAAGCTTTTAATAATATGGCCGTGATCTGTCATTACGTGCGACTATCTCCACTATAGAAAGAAGAAAAAAAAGATGAAATTTTCTAGTAAATACTAGAAAAAGGGCTTTCTACATAGGGATCGTCAAAACAATGATTTTGCCCTATCAGCTGTAGGAAGGAAGAACACTTCACGAGAATCAAAATAAGAAGAAAATAGAGCCTATACTACTACTCTATGGATAAAGTCTCAAATTGATAAAGAAAGCACCGTAAAGATCAATTAGTGAGCGACTGGGTCGATACAACTAAAAAAAAACTGCTTAATTATACCAGGATCTGGGGCAAAATTTAGGAATCTGCTTATGTAATAGAGCCGATCCACTAAAGGATTAAGCAGCGGTGTAGTATCAGATCCCAAAGATAGTAAGTTCTTTTTTCTTTCTTATGGGAAAAAGTCTTTTTCAAGGATTCTATAGAAATTTCATATATGAAAGACACGAAACCGAGATAGTTACCTTTCAGAAAATTCGAACGAAGGATATAGGTCTATCTATGCTCCATTCTTCTGAAGGTGGGAGAAAAGATCAGACTGATTATTGATCAAAATTAGGGTTTGAAACTTAGGTAATAACTTCTTCTGCTTAACCCAAGAAGAAATTGGATCGATTTTTGAGAAATCGAATTCAGTTAAGATAGGGGAAATTAAGATAGCAATTTCAGAGCCGTATGAGGTAGGAAACTCTCAAGTACGGTTCTAGGGGAAGGAACTGCCTATTCCGACCGAGGAGAGCAGGCCATTCTACAGGGTGATTCGGAAATTGCAGAAGCTTGGTTTGATCAAGCTGCTGAGTATTGGAAACAAGCTATAGCGCTTACTCCAGGAAATTATATTGAAGCACAAAACTGGTTGAAGATTACGAAGCGCTTTGAATTTGAATAAAACCACTCTCCATTTTCCTAAAATGGGTGATTTGGTTGTTGATCCATTAATCAAATAATTTTGGTAGGAAAATCAAATCAAGAATTTCATTATATCCCTTTCTTCTACCTTCGATTTTATATCATATTTCATAAGGATAAACAATAGGGATAGGCTCTCGAACAGAAGTAATAAAGCAAATAAAAAGGGGCAATATAAATATTCCTACCTAATATATCAGGATTATTTTTTTTTTAATTCTAATGAGTTTCTTGGAATTTGGAATCGAATAAAAATATTTTTATTATGCTCACTCAAGGAAAGTAGATGTAGATAGGGGCTTATACCCTAAAAAAAAAAAAATACACTAGCTTCTTAAATTAAAACGTAAAAAAATCTTTTTTTGTTACGTCGGGAAATAATTATCCAGGATAACCAATGTCCGTTAGGCACCTAATCCTTATGTCATAATAGATCCGAACACTTGCCTCGGATTGACTTCAATATATAATTGCTCCAGTGAATAACTAAAAAAAAAATATATATATAGAAGGGCGGTAGATAGTAAAGAAAAGGACTAATCATAATATCTATCCTTCAAAGATTCACTAAAAAGACAGTTGGCGGGTCTCTTTGTATGTCTTGTCCGGAAAGAGGAGGACTTAATGATTATTCGTTCGCCGGAACCAGAAGTTAAAATTGTTGTGGATAGGGATCCTGTAAAAACATCTTTTGAGGAATGGGCCAAACCCGGGCATTTCTCAAGAACAATAGCTAAGGGCCCTGATACTACCACTTGGATCTGGAACCTACATGCTGATGCTCACGATTTCGATAGTCATACCGGTGATTTGGAGGAGATCTCTCGAAAAATCTTTAGTGCTCATTTCGGTCAACTCTCCATTATCTTTCTTTGGTTGAGTGGCATGTACTTCCACGGTGCCCGTTTTTCCAATTATGAAGCGTGGCTAAGCGATCCTACTCACATTGGACCCAGTGCTCAGGTAGTTTGGCCAATAGTAGGGCAAGAAATTTTGAATGGTGATGTAGGCGGGGGTTTCCGAGGAATCCAAATAACCTCCGGGTTTTTTCAGATTTGGCGAGCATCTGGAATAACTAGTGAGTTACAACTCTATTGTACGGCAATCGGTGCATTGATTTTTGCATCGTTAATGCTTTTTGCTGGTTGGTTCCATTATCACAAAGCCGCTCCCAAATTGGCCTGGTTCCAAGATGTAGAATCCATGTTGAATCACCACTTAGCGGGGTTATTAGGACTTGGGTCTCTTTCTTGGGCAGGACACCAAATCCATGTATCTTTACCAATTAATCAATTTCTTGACGCTGGAGTTGATCCTAAAGAGATACCACTTCCTCATGAATTTATCTTGAATCGTGACCTTTTGGCTCAACTTTATCCTAGTTTTGCCGAAGGAGCAACCCCCTTTTTCACCTTGAATTGGTCCAAATACGCAGAATTTCTTACTTTTCGCGGAGGACTAGATCCAATAACCGGTGGCCTATGGTTGAGCGATATTGCGCACCATCATTTAGCTATTGCTATTCTTTTCCTGATCGCTGGTCATATGTATAGGACCAACTGGGGTATTGGTCATGGGCTTAAAGATATTTTGGAGGCTCATAAGGGCCCATTTACAGGACAAGGCCATAAGGGTCTCTATGAAATCCTAACAACGTCATGGCATGCTCAATTATCTCTTAACCTAGCTATGCTAGGCTCTACAACTATTGTTGTAGCTCATCATATGTACTCTATGCCCCCCTATCCATACCTAGCTACTGACTATGGTACACAACTTTCCTTGTTCACACACCACATGTGGATTGGCGGATTTCTAATAGTCGGTGCTGCTGCACATGCAGCCATTTTTATGGTAAGAGACTATGATCCAACTACTCGATACAACGATCTATTAGATCGCGTCCTTAGACACCGCGATGCAATCATATCCCACCTTAACTGGGTATGTATATTTCTAGGTTTTCACAGTTTTGGCTTGTACATTCATAATGATACCATGAGTGCTTTAGGCCGTCCCCAAGATATGTTTTCGGATACCGCCATACAATTACAACCCATCTTTGCTCAATGGGTACAAAATATCCA